TGCTTTTCTATCAATCTCTAATTCTAATCTTCCTCCCCAATCCGATATTATGGTGCCAGTATAGACCAAAATTTCGTTATGGTCCAATTCCGACCGGTAGTAGATACCGGGGCTTTGCAATATTTGATTAATTACAATTCTATATATTCCATTTACTATAGAAGTTCCCAGAGAGTTCATTAGAGGAATGTTTCCAATAGAAATTGTTTGTTCTTGGATATCCTTACTGCTTTTCCAAATTAATCCCGCGGATACATATAATTCAGAGGAATATGTAAGTGATTCATATACAGCATCTTTTTCTTTTATCAAGGGTTCTACCAATTGGTATGTTTCCGCAAATAATTGAAATTCAATTTCTTGATCCGGATCCTCAATTTTTGGAAACTTAAAAAGTTCTTCTCTTAAGCCCCGATCAATGAACCTACAAAACCCTTCAAATTGTATCAGATTTAACCCGGGTATTGTAGACATTCCCGCATTTTCACCCCCAATCATTTTCAATTTCCCCTTTGCATTTTATAGAAAATATCTCATGATTTGCTGTCTCATTCTTCATCGAATCACATGAATAGATTTAGCAAAAATGGAATTTCTGTTCTTTTTACTTTACTGAATCACATGAAATTTTTTTTTACCTAACTCCGTATATGAAATACCTGTTAGAAAAGCGGGAAAAAAATGAATCGAATTTTATACTCAAATAGGAATTTGCAACAAAACAAACAGATAGAATCTTCCTTCTAAATGGAAAGGAATTTCAAAAATTCACCTAGACTTATGGTTTTTTTTTTAAGAATATCTATCAAAACAAAAAAGTATTCCATTCCTAACATTATTATGTTATGATATTACATATTTCAATTTGATTGGATACCAAAAAAATCAATTCGGGATTTTCTATGCTCGACAAAGACCTAATCGAATAATCAGAAACAATATCAAATTCATTTTTTAGTACTCAACCCCTTTTCAAAATTCAAAATTGTAAAAAAAAAAATCAAAATGGAAGCACGATAATTTTGAATAAATTCGCTATAGTATACCTATTCTGTACGTAATAGGATAAGATACCCGATTAGATGTTATCTGTGTAACAATTAATATATATGTTATAGGGTTTACATATACTGACAGTTGCTGTTATAATTGAAATGGAGAAGGTTTTTCAATAAAAAGAGCAATATTGATTAATTATGTATCAAATAGTATTTTCTTATCTCATAAAGACAAAACCATATTCTCGATTCAAAGTAAGATCAAGAATCGTTCAGGAATAGTTAATAGTTAACGGTTCCATTTTTGTTTTTGTCGCTGAAGGTGCACGTTTGTTTTTTCAATACAAAAAAACAAAAAAAAGGGGGGGGGGAGGGGTATTCTCATATATTTTTTTTATATCGTTTTGGCGGCATGGCCGAGCGGTAAGGCGGGGGACTGCAAATCCTTTTTCCCCAGTTCAAATCCGGGTGTCGCCTGATCGACAAGATAATTGAACTAGTTTATTCCGTTTTGTTGATAGAAAACTTGGATTTTTTTTGACAGTAGAAGCAAAGCGGGAGAAAAGAACTCTTGAGACTTGCTTTGATTCGAAAATCTAAGCAGGGGGAGCTATCTAAAAAAACTAAAAAAAATGCTGTAAATCTTTGCGTCACGGATTCACGGAAAGATTCGAGTAGTGAAAAAGAATTGATAAATCGTGAGATGATAGTCTTTTTTTTTATCCACTACTACTGTAATGTCCGTCTACTGACCGGGTCTTAAATTAGATTGGATAAAGATAGGTCGGACAGAGAATCGAATTCCATTGTGAGTTGGGGAAGGGGAAGAAGAAACCTTGCATACAGACTCATGAAAGTATATGAACATTCCGGCAGTTATTCAATATTAGTTAGATTGAATAGCTAATTGGCTTTTTTTTTATTATATTTTAATAGTTCTTTATTTTATTTAAGATTTTTTAAGATTTCTTTTCGGTAACCTCTAGTCAAAGAAAGAGTTTTATAGTCTTTCATTCTGATTGTTTTAGAGAATGAATCGGGAGACAGTAAGGATTACTCAAATGGAAATAAGAGTATGCAAAGTAATCTGTCTTGATTGTTTATTTATTTACCATTTAATAAAATGAGAGGAAACAAAATAAAAACATAGGTCTTTGTATTCCTACCTCTTTGTAACAAAAATTTCCTTAATACTTCCAAGGAAGTTTCCGGATATTTTGTTTATCCATAATGTTTTCCAATTTTACTAGAAATCAGATAAAAACTTGTTAGACGTTCTAATTAGATTTATTAGATTGTTAATAGTGTTAGCCCGGAATGGGAATTCCCTTTTTCCTCTGGAAATGTAAAAAAAAAAAATGATTCTACTATTATTTTAGTTTATAGTATTAATTTTCTAGTATTTTTAGTGATTAATACAATAAAAAACAAAGAAAATAAAACAAGAAAAATGAGTAAAAAATACTGAAAAAATTCCGTCATATTGATATTGTTTATAGAGATAGGAGAAAAAATCGACATGGATATTGTAAGTCTTGCTTGGGCTGCTTTAATGGTAGTTTTTACATTTTCCCTTTCTCTCGTAGTATGGGGAAGAAGTGGACTTTAATGATACTACTAATTTAGGTTAAGGGATCAAACTGTATAAATTGTTTTATAGCTGGGTTCCGAAATTTTGATATTGTTGAATTTTAATTTCAGTATTTGTATTGTATTAAAAAAATATCAATTAATCGAATTCAAATACTATATTACGTATTTACCTTACCACTTTGCTTGTTTTTTTTTTCGAAATTAGATTTGTCTTTATTGAACTATTGAACTCTTTTGCAATCATGGTTCAAATGTTAAAAAATAAAATAGATATATATAGGTTGAGTTTTACTTTTTTCGAAATAAGGAAAAAGCTTCTCAAACAAAACCCGGATCATCTGTTAACTATTTAATTAAAACTATTTAATCAATTACTTCTTGGAAATGCTAAAAGGATTACTATATTTTCTTATATGATACCGGGATTGGATTAGTATTGAAAATAATCATCAACCCATAAATTCGAATAGGAAGAATAATAGACATAGTATGGTAGAAAGAAATCCAATCGATTTCTTTCTACCATACTATCCGGAATTCTATGAATTCCGTTGATTCTAGTCCGATTATTTCATTTAAACCTTAAGACCAAAAGTGTAATCGTTTTTTTTTAATTCATTATATTGACATGAATTAAGAAATCATGTGTAAGTAAAATTAGTCACTTTGACTTACTGTTTTTACGTAAATTATAAGTAAAAAGGCAGTAGGAACTAGAATGAACAGTGCAGTAGCAATAAATGCGAGAATATTTACTTCCATAATCTCTATGCTTTATTTCTCTTTAATTTCCAATAAAAAACTCGGGATTTAATCCCATAGAGATGATAAATCTTTCGTCGGTAAATTTTATGGTATAAATTATATCTCGATGGTATCAAATGGTATTAATATCATGAATAACAATATCTGAGCTATCAAATCGATTCATCGTCAAGAATTGAATAGTATAACATAGGAAGATCTTTTATCCATACCAAATTCCAAAAATCTTGTTTCCGATACAATCAAAATTTCCGTTTCTTTTTTTACTTTATAGTAAAGGTTCCGACGAAAAGAAAGAAAAAAAGAGGGATCCCTGTTAGAAATGAGATTTTGTTTGTAATTTTTATTGTAATTTTGATTCCCTTTCACACATGAAATTCATTGATGTCTTTTTTGGATTTGTATACATCGGGACTGACGGGGCTCGAACCCGCAGCTTCCGCCTTGACAGGGCGGTGCTCTGACCAATTGAACTACAATCCCAGGGAAAAGGGCGTACAACCCATATATTCTTATATATATGATTTAATTCAAACCCTTTGTTTTTTCGATTTTAGATTAGAGAATTATTTGCTGTAACTGACAGAGGGGGGACTTATATATATATATGAATGATATATATATAATCACGCATGCACTTTTTTTATTTATTTCCTTTAATCGTTTACTTTAATCCTTTCCTTATACTTTATACTTAGGATACTTAGAGATCCTGATACGAATAGGATCATTATAAAAATTCGAACTTCCAAAAAATATAAATATATTGAATATGATACGGAAAAAAAGAGTGCTAGATATTTTTCATATTTGATTTTCTTCCGTATCCGAGCACATCGGCCATTTCCGGAGAACAACAAATGGGTTATATCATTTCACGGTGGATCGGCAAATTCTTGGGCCGAGCTGGATTTGAACCAGCGTAGACATATTGCCAACGAATTTACAGTCCGTCCCCATTAACCGCTCGGGCATCGACCCAGGAAGAATAATTTAAAGTCTTTTTTGATAATCCAAGATCAACTTCCTTTAGTAGTACCCTACCCCCAGGGGAAGTCGAATCCCCGTTGCCTCCTTGAAAGAGAGATGTCCTGGACCACTAGACGATGGGGGCCTACTTTCCCGACCGCCGTTAGATTATGTTCCTAGTATACATAGTTTTTTTTTTAATTGTCAATAGATTGGAATGATATGAGTCGATCAGAAGGATCTTTCCATTTTTCATAATTCCATACCATAGAATTGGAGGGTTTATCATTACGATTTCGAAATTGTTCATTACAATCGCCTATAATTGAAAGGGATGAGTAATGCGAAAGAAAGATAGGATCCTTTCCGGTAATGATTGGTTTGCTGGAAAAGGTGGAGGGTTCAAATAAAACTTCATTTTTTTTTTTTCAATTATAGGTACATGTATCAATACTCAATACAATGAATTTCGTTATGATAAGAATAACTTCCATTCGAATCGGTTTTGAAAAAATTCAATTCATTACATTGATATTTATCAAATATGATATCAATCAACCTTTTTATTAACTATATTCTATTCACTAGGTAAAACTATTCACTAGGTAAAAATCGAATTTTTTTTGTTCCTTAATGAGTTGCTATGTAGATGATATATATATCTATGTGCATATA